ATTTTAAGGATTGGAGTCGGGAAATTTATGTTAAATGCACTTATAGTGGTGTTAATTTATCTGAAACAGAATTTCCGAAAAACTGGTTAACAGAAGGTATTCAGATAAAGATACTATTCCCTTTTCGCCTGAAACCCTGGCACAGATCTAAGATACAATCCCCTCATAAAGATGCAAAAAGTGAAGCTGATTTTTGTTTTTTAACGGCTTTGGGATTGGAAACTGAAATGCCCTTTGGTTCTCCCCGAAAACGACGTTCGTTTTTTGAACCCATTTTTAAAGAACTAAAAAAAAAAATTATAAAATTGAAAACTAAGTCTTTTATAGTTTTAAGGGTTTTCAAAGAAGGAAAAATAAAAGAACTTTCAAAAATAAACTTGAAAGAAATCGATGAATTGGGTGAAACTCAAAAAAATTCGATACTCAGTAATCAGAAGATTCACGAATCGTCTATTGAAATTCTATCTATGGATTGGCCAAATTTCTCCCGGACCGAAAAAAAAATGACAGATCTGACTAATAGAACAAGCAGAATACGAAATCAAATATATAAAATTACAAAAGAAAATAAAAAAGTATCGCTAACTCAAGAAACAAATATTAGTTCGAACAAAACAACTTATTCTGCTAAAATATTAGACTCATCAAAAAAGATTTGGCAGATATTCAAAAAAAGAAATACTCGATTAACCCGTAAATCCTATTTTTATCTAAATTTTTTTATTGAAAAGCTATACAGAAATTTTTTTCTATCTACCCTTACTATTCCAAGAATCAATGCAAAACCTTTTAGTGAATCAACAAGAAAAAAAATGAAAATTATTGAGAAAAACATCCACAATAATGAAGAAAATCCGGAAATAATTAATAAAACAAATCAAAATAGAATTCCCTTTATTTCGACTGTCAAAAAATCACTTTCGAAGATTAGTAATAAGAATTCAAAGATTTCTTGTAATTTATCGTCTTTTTCACAATCCCAAGCGTATGTATTTTACAAATTGTTACAAGCCCCAATTTTTAACTTTTCTAATTTAAGACCTGTTCTTCGATATCACGGAACATCTCTATTTCTTAAGAATGAAATAAAGGATTTTTTTGAAAAACACGTAATATTTAATTACCAATTAAGACATAAACCTTTTTGGAATTTTGGAAGGAATCCATGGAAAAACTGGTTAAGCGGTTATTCTCAATATGATTTCTCTCGGATTAAATGGGCTAGATTAGTACGACAAGAATGGCGAAATAAAGCCAATCAACACTGTATGGCTCAAAACAAAAATTTAACTAAAAGAGATTCATATGAAAAAAACGGATTAACTCATTGCGAAAAACAACATTTTTTTGAAGCAGACTCATTACGTAATCAAAAATCGAATTTAAAAAAAAACTATAGATATGATCTTTTATCATATAAATTGATTAATTATGAAGATAAGAAAGACTCATATATTGATAGATTACTAGGCCAAGTAAATAATAAAGAAGAGTATTATTATAATTACAAAGGAAAATTATTTGCTATGCTGGGAGGTATCCTTATCAATAATTATCTAGGAGAAGATGATATGATGGATATGGAAAAATTCTTGTATAGAAAATATTTTGATTGGAGAATTCTTACTTTTTGTCTTAGAAATAAAGTCAATATTGAAGCCTGGGTTGATATGGATACTGGTACCAGCAGTAATCAAAATACTAAGATTGGGTCCGATAATTATAAAAAAATTGATGCAATTAATAAAAGGGGCCCCTTTTATCTTACAATTCATCAAGATGAAGAAATTAACCCATCCAACCAAAAAAGAACACTTTTTGATTGGATGGGAATGAATGAAGAAGTACTAAGTTGTCCTATATCAAACCTGGAGCCTTGGTTCTTTCCAGAATTTGTGCTACTTTTTAATGCATATAGAAGGAAACCATGGATCATACCAATCAAATTACTTCTTTTCAATTTTCATGGAAATGGTAAGAAAATTATAACCGGAAAGACCGAAGCGGATCTTTTTATATCATCCACTCAAAAAGAATATCTTGAATTATCTAATCAAAGTAAAGAAGAAAAAGAACTCGCAGACCAAGGAAATCCGGGATCGGATGCCCAAAAGCAAGTAAGTCTTGGATCAGTTCTCTCAAACCAAGAAAAAGATGTTGAAGAAAATTATACGAGATCAGACATGAAAAAACGTATAAAGAAAAAGCAATACAAGAGAGAAACAGAAGCACAGCTTGATTTCTTCCTAAAAAAATATTTGTGTTTGCAGTTGAGATGGAGAGGTACTGTTTCTTTCAGGGAAAAAATACTCAATGATATGAAAGTCTATTGTCACCTGGTTCGACTGATAAATCCTAGCGACGTTACTATAGCCTCTATTCAAGGAGGAGAAATTAGTTTGGCTATTTTGATCACTAAGAAAGATTTCGCTCTTAGAGAATTGACGAAAGGGGGAATGCTTATTATTGAACCCCGTCGTTTGTCTGTAAAAAATGATGGCCAATTTTTTATATATGAAATCGTAGGTATTTCATTGGTTCATAAGAATAAGCGCAAAATTACTAAAAGATACCGCGAAAAAGGCTATGTTGATAAAAAAAAAATTGATGAATTCATTGCAAAACATCAAAAAATGACTGTAAATAGAAACAAAAATCATTATGATTTGCTTGTTCCTGAAAATATTTTATTCCCTAAACGTCGTAGAGAATTAAGAACTCTAATTTGTTTCAATTCGAAGAATCAAAAGGGTATGCAGAGAAATCCAGTATTTTGTACTAACGGAAAAATCGGGGGTCACATTTTGGATAAAAACAAAGATCTTTCTAGAGAGAAAAATCAACTAATTAAATTAAAGTTCTTTATTTGGCCCAATTCTCGATTAGAAGATTTAATTTGTATGAATCGCTATTGGTTTAGTACCAATAATGGGAGTCGTTTCAGTATGGTAAGGATACATATGTATCCACGATTGAAAATTCGTTAATAGTGTACTTTTCCTATCTATCATGTCCCATGTTTGGGATATGAAAACAAAGAAATGGATACGTGTCTTATCTTCCATTCCAGTCTGATACAAGATACCAATTAAATGGCGTACATATTAATTAGATCCATAAATGAATCAAGAAGCTATTTTTTTTAGGTCCAACTTTTCTCTTTTGCAGAAATATACCATCCTTTTGGATCCCTAATCAAATTGAAAATTGGATTGATTATTGATATTGATTTTCTAGCAAGTTCATAACGAACTTAAGATGATTGTGTATATCAAATTCAAGTAACTAGTATTATTATTACTGATCAGTAAAATTCATCTTAAAAAAAGGAGGGTGAGGGGGTTTCGTTTTATGGAAAAAAATTCATTCGTCTCAGTTATGGTTCAAGAAAAAAAAGAAGAAAACTGTGGATCGGTTGAATTTCAAGTATTCCGTTTCACTAATAAGATACGGAGACTTACTTCACATTTAGAATTGCACAGAAAAGACTATTTATCTCAAAGGGGTCTACGGAAAATTTTGGAAAAACGCCAACGTCTGCTAGCTTATTTGTCAAAGAAAAATAGAGTACGTTATAAAGAATTAATTAGTAAGTTGAATATTCGGGAGTCCAAAAATCGTTAATTAAAAAAAAAAATTTCGAATTATTTGATTTTGAATCTTGATGAACTTCTTGTTGTTTTCAACAATTCATGTAAGAATGAATCGAGGAAAAACCTATGAGTATACTAGCTACAGAAAAAGAATTTATGATAGTCAATATGGGACCTCACCACCCATCAATGCACGGTGTTCTTCGTCTCATCGTTACTCTAGACGGTGAAGATGTTATTGACTGTGAACCAATATTGGGTTATTTACACCGAGGGATGGAAAAAATTGCGGAAAACCGAACAATTATACAATATCTGCCTTATGTAACCCGTTGGGATTATTTAGCTACTATGTTCACCGAAGCAATAACTGTAAATGGACCCGAACTGTTGGGAAATATTCAAGTACCCAAAAGGGCCAGCTATATCAGAGTCATTATGTTGGAGTTGAGTCGTATAGCTTCCCATCTGTTATGGCTTGGCCCTTTTATGGCAGATATTGGCGCACAGACTCCTTTCTTCTATATTTTCAGAGAAAGAGAATTAGTATATGATCTGTTCGAAGCTGCCACCGGTATGAGGATGATGCATAATTATTTTCGTATCGGAGGAATAGCAGCTGATTTACCTCATGGTTGGATAGATAAATGTTTGGATTTCTGCGATTATTTTTTAACGGGGGTTGGTGAATATCAAAAACTTATTACGCGAAACCCTATTTTTTTAGAACGGGTTGAAGGAGTAGGCATTCTTGGTGGAGAAGAAGCAATAAATTGGGGTTTATCCGGACCAATGCTACGAGCGTCTGGAATAGAATGGGATCTTCGTAAAGTTGATCATTATGAGTGTTATGACGAATTTGATTGGGAAGTCCAGTGGCAAAAAGAAGGAGATTCATTAGCTCGTTATTTAGTCCGAATCGGTGAAATGACGGAATCCGTAAAGATTCTTCAACAGGCTTTAGAAGGAATTCCGGGAGGACCCTACGAAAATTTAGAAATCCGATGTTTTGATAGAGAAAACGATCCAGAAGGGAATGATTTTGAAGATCGATTCATTAGTAAAAAGCCTTCTCCCACCTTTGAATTGACGAAACAAGAACTTTATGTGAGAGTAGAAGCCCCAAAAGGAGAATTGGGAATTTTTCTGATAGGAGATCAAAGTGGTTTTCCTTGGAGATGGAAAATTCGCCCACCGGGTTTTATCAATTTGCAAATTCTTCCTCAGTTAGTTAAAAGAATGAAATTGGCTGATATTATGACAATATTAGGTAGTATAGATATCATTATGGGGGAAGTTGATCGTTGAAATGATAATTGATACAACAGAAGTACAAGATATCAATTCTTTTTCCAGATTGGAATCCCCTCAAGAGGTCTATGGGATCGTGTGGGTGCTTGCCCCTATTTCGACTCCTGTAGTAGGAATCACAATAGGTGTCCTAGTAATTGTGTGGTTAGAAAGAGAAATATCTGCAGGAATACAACAACGTATTGGGCCTGAATACGCCAGTCCCTTGGGACTTCTTCAAGCTTTAGCAGATGGAACAAAACTACTTTTCAAAGAAAACCTTCTTCCATCTAGAGGAAATAGTAGTTTATTCAGTATTGGACCATCTATAGCAGTCATAGCAATTCTACTAAGTTATTCAGTAATTCCTTTTAGTTATAACTTTGTTTTAGCTGACCTCAATATCGGTATTTTGTTATGGATTGCCATTTCAAGTATTGCCCCCATTGGACTTCTTATGTCAGGATATGGATCAAATAATAAATATTCCTTTTTAGGTGGTCTGCGAGCTGCTGCTCAATCGATTAGTTATGAAATACCATTAACTTTATGTGTTTTATCAATATCTCTACGTGCGATTCGCTAAAACCTAAGCTTTTCGTTTTCCTATTGTTTTGCTTTTCGTTCGAGAAAAAAAAGAACTTGAATAGAAATCTTCCGTTTTTTATTCATTTATTTATTCTTTAGATTAATAAATTAGGTTAATAAACGAAATTTGATAGTTATATATGAGTGAAAGAAAACAACTTTCAAATTCGCAGTACAAGTGGCTTAAGTCTCATTTCCTATGTACAAGCGTTAAGGGGAAGTAAACAAAAGTCAAAGTGGAGGAAGCCCCTTACCCCAAGATTGGTTGATTGGTCATCCTAGCTTGAAGCGGGCTCAAAAGACCAACCCTATGGAATTTTCATTAGCGTTTGTATGTATTACAATAGATATATATTAGGGGGGTTGAAAACAAAAAATGGGTGGATAGGAAGGAACACCAAAATACGCACAACGGGTTAGTAATGTAGATTATGTCAATTATCTAAAAGGATACTTCCGCATAACATAAAAAGAATCGTAAATGGGGCTTTAAGTTGGTAGAAATGATCAGGCAGTACTCCCCACACCACAATTCCGATCCAGAGTATGCTCCTATCCGCCAGTTAAAGAAATAACTATCAGGAACGAAATAATCCTTTACCCCTTTTTTAAGCACCCTTTTCTCTCAGAAAGAAGAAGAGGAACAAAAAAATAGAAAAAATACAATTACAATAGAAAACGATCCTTTTAATCCTTTTATTCTTTCTTTCATATATTGATAGAAATCAAATTCGTGTCATGATTCATGAACTAGTGTAATGTCTAATTCTTTTTCGTAATCGAAACTAAAAGGATGGGTTGAAATATCTATTGATATTTCTACAAGGAGTATTTTATTGAAGGGTTGATTAAGTTATTACTCAACACAGCAAAATTGAAATTCTTAAAGGATGAGATTAATTCCGAAATACTGTTTTTTTTATCCTTAGAGCAGACAGAATTCCTGTGGTATAATTGGGGATCCTCCGCTAGATTTTGATTTTGACTTTCTCTATCCTATAACCATATCAAGATAACTAATACTGGTCCGGTCCTTACATTTATTTGTGGCCCCGAGGAGCCGTATGAGGTGAAAATCTCATGTACGGTTTTGTAATAGCGATGGGAACCCTAATGTTACCACCGACTATGATTATCTAACAGTTCAAGTACAGTTGATATAGTTGGGGCACAATCAAAATATGGTTTTTGGGGGTGGAATTTGTGGCGTCAACCCATAGGGTTTATCGTTTTTCTAATTTCTTCCCTAGCGGAATGCGAGAGATTACCTTTTGATTTACCAGAAGCAGAAGAAGAACTAGTAGCAGGTTATCAAACCGAATATTCAGGAATAAAATTTGGTTTATTTTACGTTGCTTCCTATCTAAATCTATTAGTTTCCTCATTATTTCTAACAGTTCTTTACTTGGGGGGTTGGAATCTTTCCATTCCATACATATTTGTTCCTGAGCTATTTGAAATAAATAAAGCAGATGGAATCTTTGGAACGACAATTGGTATCTTTATTACATTAGCTAAAACTTATTTGTTCTTGTTCGTTCCGATTACAACAAGGTGGACTTTACCGAGACTAAGAATGGACCAACTATTAAATCTTGGCTGGAAATTTCTTTTACCTATTTCTCTCGGTAATCTACTATTAACAACTTCTTCCCAACTCCTTTCGCTATAAAGAAAAAAGGAATAGAATATTCACTACTTGTCTCAAACAAGAGAAAGAAACTCAAATTATTCATAGATATTCACGATATGTTCCCTATGGTAACTGGTTTCATGAATTATGGTCAACAAACAATACGAGCTGCAAGGTACATTGGTCAAAGTTTCATGATTACTTTATCCCAAGCAAATCGTTTACCTGTAACTATTCAATATCCTTATGAAAAATTAATCACATCGGAGCGTTTTCGCGGTCGAATCCATTTTGAATTTGATAAATGTATTGCTTGTGAAGTATGCGTTCGCGTATGTCCTATAGATCTGCCTGTTGTTGATTGGAAATTTGAAACAGATATTCGAAAGAAACGATTGCTTAATTACAGTATTGATTTTGGAATTTGTATTTTTTGTGGTAACTGCGTTGAGTATTGTCCAACAAATTGTTTATCAATGACTGAAGAATATGAACTTGCTACTTACGACCGTCACGAATTGAATTATAATCAAATTGCTTTAGGTCGTTTACCAATGTCAGTCATTGACGATTTTACAATTCGAACAGTGTTGAATTCGCCTCAAAGAAAAAATGGAAAAAATGACTAAACCTTTTAATTTCGAATTACTAAGGTTCCATTTTGGTATATTTGGTATAAAGGAATAAGGTTTTTTTCTTTGCTTGGTCAATAACTCCAAATCCCAACTATTGATTGGTTGATGAGAAGGACAACTTAATTTGTATTGAAATAATATATAGACCGAAGCTTTTTCGAACTATATATATATAGCTTCAATTATATATATAGCTTCAATTTCAAATTGCCATTTCGAATAAAGAAAAGAAGGAAATTTATCCAATAACTGTATACGTATCCGTACCAATTCCCACTTAATAGATTCGAATTTAATTCAATTGGAATTGGGAATGTCTCATAAAAAAAAACTCCTGGTCGGTTCAATAAGTTCATGAAAAAGATTTCGATTTATTTATCTCTTATTTTAATATAATGGATTTGCCTGGACCAATACATGATTTTCTTTTAGTTTTTCTGGGATCAGGTCTTATATTAGGAGGTTTGGGAGTGGTATTATTTACCAACCCGATTTATTCTGCCTTTTCCTTGGGATTGGTTCTTGTTTGTATATCCTTATTCTATATTCTAGCAAATTCCCATTTTGTAGCTGCCGCGCAGCTCCTTATTTACGTGGGAGCTGTAAATGTTTTAATCATATTTGCTGTAATGTTCATGAATGGTTCAGACTATTCCAAAGATTTTCATTTGAATCTTTGGACTGTTGGTGATGGGCTTACTTCCCTGGTTTGTACAAGTATTTTTTTTTCGCTAATCGCTACTATTCTAGATACGTCGTGGTACAGGATTATTTGGACTACACGACCCAACCAGATTATCGAACAAGATTTGATAAGTAATAGTCAACAAATTGGAATTCATTTATCAACAGACTTTTTTCTTCCATTTGAACTCGTTTCAATAATTCTTTTAGTTGCTTTGATAGGTGCAATTGCCGTGGCTCGTCAGTAACAAATCTTTAGAACTAGAAACAGCAATCCCAATTCTACTTTTTTATGTGTTATCACATCCATTTTCCTTCAATTCTTTAAAAGTCTAGTTGAATACTATTCATGGATCAATAGAAAATCAAAATAGAAATTTTTGTATTCCATCTATTATCAAATAGATTCTTTTGCTGCGTACTTGGTATATTCTAAGCAATCAAATCACTTGCATTATTGTTCATATTGAAATGAATCGAAATTGGTACGGAGTTGGTCAATGATGCTCGAGCATGTACTTGTTTTGAGTGCCTATTTATTTTCTATTGGTATCTATGGATTGATTACGAGCCGAAATATGGTTCGGGCCCTGATGTGTCTTGAACTTATACTAAATGCAGTTAATATCAATTTCGTAACATTCTCTGATTTTTTTGATAGTCGACAATTAAAAGGAAATATTTTCTCAATTTTTGTTATAGCTATTGCAGCCGCCGAAGCAGCTATCGGATCAGCTATTGTTTCGTCAATTTATCGTAACAGAAAATCGACTCGTATCAATCAATCGACTTTATTGAATAAATAGCATTTAGAAATCATAATATTCATCAATTCGGCTTAGGATATATAATATGCCCTAACCTTGATCATGGTTGTCAAACCGGAAGAAATCAAAGTATCTTTGTTCCCTCTTAGGAGTTGATCCAAAAGTGGGTTAATTAGAAAAATTCTGGTAAATCATTGATTCATCTGGTGTTTAAATATACGATATTTCCAAATTGACTAGATCGAAAATTAAAAAGTTCAAAACAAAAATTGATAGATCCAATGTCACATTCAGTAAAGATTTATGATACATGTATAGGGTGTACTCAATGTGTCCGAGCTTGCCCCACAGATGTATTAGAAATGATACCTTGGGACGGATGTAAAGCAAAGCAAATTGCTTCTGCTCCAAGAACAGAGGACTGTGTTGGTTGTAAGCGATGCGAATCCGCCTGTCCAACGGATTTCTTGAGTGTTCGGGTTTATTTATGGCATGAAACAACTCGAAGCATGGGTCTAGCTTATTGATATTGATACGTTACCAAAAACCCATCTGAATCCCTTCTAAATACAGTTTCTTTTTTTTTACCGATTACCGACAAAAACCCGTACTCGAAAAAGAAAAAAAAAATAAGAATATATTCTATTTTCGAGTTTCGAGCACGGGTTTTTCTGGGCCGAGTGTATCTTGTCTTTACCACGAATTATTTTCCTTGGTTAACACTAATTGTAGTTTTTCCGATAGCCGCGGGTTCTTTAATTTTCTTTCTCCCTCATAGAGGAAATAAGGTGACTAGAGGATATACAATATATATATGTGTCTTAGAACTCCTTCTAACGACCTATGCATTCTGTTATAATTTCCAATTGGACGATCCATTAATCCAGCTGGCAGAGGATTATAAATGGATCACCTTTTTTGATTTTGACTGGCGGTTGGGAATAGATGGACTTTCCATAGGACCCCTTTTACTGACGGGATTTATCACTACTTTAGCTACTTTAGCGGCTCGGCCAGTTACTCGAAATTCCCGACTATTCCATTTCCTGATGTTAGCGATGTACAGCGGTCAAATAGGACCATTTTCTTCTCGAGACCTTTTACTTTTTTTCATCATGTGGGAATTAGAATTAATTCCCGTTTATCTACTTTTGGCCGTGTGGGGTGGAAAGAAACGCCTTTATTCAGCCACAAAATTTATTTTGTACACTGCAGGAGGTTCCGTTTTTCTTTTAATAGGAGTTTTGGGTATCGGTTTATATGGTTCCAATGAACCAACATTAAATTTGGAAACATTAGTTAATCAATCGTATCCTGCGGCACTGGAAATAATATTCTATATTGGATTTTTGATTGCTTTTGCTGTCAAATTACCGATTATACCCTTCCATACGTGGTTACCAGACACCCACGGAGAGGCACATTACAGTACTTGTATGCTTCTAGCCGGAATCTTATTAAAAATGGGAGCGTATGGGTTGATTCGGATCAATATGGAACTATTACCGCACGCCCATTCTCTATTTTCCCCCTGGTTCATGATAGTAGGTACCATGCAAATAATTTATGCAGCTTCAACATCTCCTGGCCAACGGAATTTAAAAAAAAGAATAGCCTATTCCTCGGTATCTCATATGGGTTTCATAATTCTAGGAATTGGCTCGATAACCGATACAGGCCTCAACGGAGCCATTTTACAAATAATTTCTCATGGGTTTATTAGTGCTGCACTTTTTTTCTTGGCAGGAACGAGTTATGATAGAATGCGTCTTGCTTATCTCGACGAAATGGGCGGACTGGCTATCCCAATTCCAAAGATATTCACACTATTCAGTATCTTATCGATGGCTTCGCTTGCACTACCCGGCATGAGTGGTTTTGTTGCGGAATTGATAGTATTTTTGGGAATAATTACCAGCCAAAAAATTTTTTTAATGCCAAAAATACTAATCACTTTTGTAATGGCAATTGGAATGATATTAACTCCTATTTATTCATTATCTATGTTACGGCAAATGTTCCATGGGTACAAGCTATTTAATGCCCCACCAAACTCTTCTTTTTTTGATTCTGGACCACGGGAGTTATTTGTTTTGATCTCTATTCTTCTACCCGTAATAGGTATTGGTATTTATCCGGATTTCGTTCTCTCACTATCAGTGGACAAGGCCGAAGCTATTATATCTAATTTTTTTATCGATAGTTTTCATGACTAAAAAAAATCAAAACGAAATCCCATTATTTTGAAAAAAAGTTCGTTAGCCAATGAACAAGGAAGTCTTTTTTCTTCTCTTCAGTTTCAGTTAAATAAAATAAAAAAAAAAAAAAATAATCGAATTTTACTTGTGACCAAACGCCTTTGGCGCTTGTAAGAACCTTTTGAATCGCCGCACTGCTTGATTCAAAAGGTTCTCGGCGTCTTACACTAACACTAAGTTTCGTTTCGATCTATGCGCTGTCCTATGTTTGTCTTCATCAAGCCCTTTCCTCAATTCAAGTAGATGTTAATTAAATGAACCATAACTATGTAACCCTATTCCTAATAGATTGACTCCGAAATAGCATACCCAAATTATAAGAAAGCCCGTAGAAGCGACAATTGCGGAATTTACACCTTCCAAATTTGTATTTGTTCGAGTATGTAAATAAATCCCGAATATAGTCCAAGTAATAAATGCCCAAGTTTCTTTTGGATCCCAATTCCAATAAGACCCCCACGCCTCATTAGCCCATACTGCTCCCGAAAGAATCCCTATGGTTAAAAAGATAAATCCTAAACTAATAATACGATAACTCCAGCGATCCAATTGTTGAATCACTTGATACCTGTAATAATTTCTAGCGGAAAAAGTATTTAGTAAAACATTCCTTTTTTCGTTCATGTATTGGATTTCACCGAAGCAAAACGACTCATTTACATTTACAAAATTTTTTCTTTTCAAAAAAACCCTTATCACTTTTCGAAATGTAATGACTAGAAGAGCCGTGGATAATAAGGATCCACATACAAGAGCTGCATAGCCTAATACCATCATACTTACGTGCATCATTAACCACTGGACTTGGAGAGCGGGTACTAATATTCCGGATTGATGGGTTTTGGTTAAAAAACCCGAAGTAGCAAAACCTTGGGTAAAAATAGCACTTGGTGCCGTTATAGCACTTAAATGATTTTGATTTTTTTTTAAATCGAAAATCCTATGAATAATGGAGAAACTCCATGAAAGAAAGATTAATGATTCATATAAATCACTTAATGGGAAATGTCTCGAGTAAATCCAACGGGTGATTAATAATCCTGTTAGACAGAAAGCGGTAGCTATCATACCCTTTTCTGATGAATCATATAGTCCTCTGATTTCATCGACTAATAAGGTTAGTAAATAAATTGTAATTCCAATTGAAACGACCGAAAAGGATATATGCGTTAATATATGCTCTAAAGTTGAAAAGATCATAAAAAAAAAATGAAAAGCGAGAATACCTCAAATATACAGAATGGAAATCATAAATTAAATTCCTTAGAGCACTTTTTGTATATCTTTTTGAAGATGCTATGCCGCCACTCGGACTCGAACCGAGATGCTCTAGCACTGCTTCCTAAGAGCAGCGTGTCTACCGATTTCACCATAGCGGCTTTCTCGAAATCATAATAACCTATTATTAGTCAATCGTCGAGATTAAAATGGAGATTTAAAGATTCCACCCTTTGTCGTCTTATTTAATTATTTAAGGTTTCGGTTTTATTTAACTTAACTTTCATAGTTTCTGGTTTGATAAACTAGAACTGTTGTAAGGGCTGTAACTAACTAGTTCTAACTTCAATTCAGGGAACAACTCAAAAAAGGGTTCTTTTTCTTTTTTCATTTTTTATAACTTTGTGTTGTTGTAATTGTTAGGTTTTTTTTCAGTATTAATTTGTGCTAAGATTGATCAAATCAATTAGGTATTGGGTTGGACGTATTAGAGACAATAGAAAAATTCTTCTTGTTTAGGGTGTATGGTGGGGTGATGGGGAAAATAAGAATCCCCATCCTGGGAATAAAAAAAATATTCAAATAAAAAGAAAGGTGAAACTTTCTAGTTTGTCTTGATTCCATTTTCAAATAAAAAAAAAAAGTACGTTTTTTATTTATTTTTTCGAATTCAGTAGGCAAATCAATTGGTTCGAAACATTACGAAAGGGGAATGGTTACTTACTTTTTTCGGCTTTTCTATAGTATAGAGTATAAATTCGAAACACAATTAACTCTTTTTTGAGTCAGGCGGATTCAAATTATTTCAATGTTTTCTTATTTATTTGTTGTACAAAAAAACTTTTTGAATTCCCAGTAGAAAGGGATTTCGCTAACGAAAAAGCCTTCAACGCTGCCCAATACCCCCCTTTTTTCCAAATATTCTTACGAATACGTTTTTTTAATATAGAAGTACGTTTTTTTGGAACTGCCATTCAAAAAAGAAAAGGTTATTCATTGCTCAAATTGGATGTGAAAGACATCTATTGTTAAAACGAATCATTTTTTAGTTTGCCTATTCAGTTCATTATCTGTGTATTTTTTCTAAAGGTAGTTAGTTTAGAGAAAAAAGAAATAAATAGAAATATGCAAAAATGGCATAAAATCTTACTAGAACAAAAAAGAAAAACAACAGAATAAGGTATTTTTTCAATTTAGATTCCATAAATATCGGGGAAAAGGGAATTTGTATTTCGGAGTTATTGGCGGTACCCTTATATACCTATTCAAACCGATATCTATAGGGTGGATTGTGCTATATAATAGAAATAGAATTGGTTGAAGTTGATAAAAAAAAGAAAAGGCCCTTCCGCGTTTATCTTTGGCTATTTTCGGCATGCTACATTTATCCATGAAAAATACATCGAATAGGTTTTATCGACCTAATCATTTTTTTCTAGTAATTGGTTATTAAATGCCTTTTATTGTAATGGAAGACAATCAATACGTTCCGAGATGAACTAGTTAATGATTGTGAATAAACAAAAAATAAACAAACTAAAAAACCAAGTTCGTATTTTATTGGGGAACGCTCTGGGCCAGCCTACGATTTCTATCAAACTTAATTTGGTGTAATTCTTTAGTCTTGATCTATGTACATAAATTCGTGTAATTAGGGAATAATAATTGAAATTTGAATTTGCTCTATCTTCATAAAAATCTTACTTAGTATAAAGTATAAAATAATTATTTATTTTTGACTAGTAGCTTAGTTAAAACATTTGATTGCTTTGGACTTTTCATTTTTTTTTTAAGTTGTTGGGAAAGATTCAAAATAACTATGAATAGCAAAAGAAAATCTTTTTTTATTAATCCCTTTTAAAAGAGATAAGAACCGGTGAATCAGAAACAATGAATTAAGAATAAAAACAATTCGTATTATTTTATTGATTTTATGGAACATACATATCAATATTCCTGGATCATACCTTTAGTTCCACTTCCAGTCCCTATGTTAATAGGGGTGGGACTTCTACTTTTTCCGACCGCAACAAAACATCTTCGTCGTATGTGGGCTTTTCTTAGTATTTTATTGTTAAGTATAGTTATGATTTTTTCGATCGATCTATCTATTGAGCAAATAGATCGAACTTGTATCTATCAATCCCTAAGGTCTTGGACCATCAATAATGATTTTTCTTTCGAGTTTGGATACTTTATTGATCCACTTACTTCTATTATGTCAATATTAATCACTACAGTTGGAATTCAGGTTCTTGTTTATAGTGACAATTATATGTCTCATGATCAAGGATATTTGAGATTTTTTGCTTACATGAGTTTTTTCAATGCTTC